TTTTATCTTTGTTACCTTTTCTCAATAATGAGAAACAATTTGAAAGAATCGAGTCGACCACCAGAACGACTGGTCTTAGAACCAGAAATAAATAGGCTTATTCTTTTTCTTTCCGAACTCAAACGCGGATTGGTGTTTTGTTTGACAAATTGGAGAATCCAGATTTTATTATGCTGTCGTAAGAAAAAAAAACGAACCAGAAAAAAAGATTTTTTTATTGAACGTGTTCATTCATTTTGACTACTTTAGCATATTTTCTTATAGTCATTTTGACCCGACCTTCCCGGAGTTCATTCTCCGGGGAACTCCATTTAAATTATTCCGGTGTATTCTTTCCAATCTACTTTTTTTCTTATTTCGTTGGAAATCATATAAAGACAATTCCTATTTGATATAGCCATTTGGGCCAATATTTTACGATTAAGAAGCAACTGCTTCTTGTATAGATCATGTATAAATTTACTATAACTATAGAATACTCTCCCTTCTCGAATTACTGCGTTTATCCGAGTGATCCACAAACGACGAAAATTTCTCTTTTGCTTATCCCTATCCCGATGAGCCGAAACCAAAGCTCTTATTTTCTGTTGAGTAATAGTTCGAGTAAGTCTTGAATGAGACCCCCGAAAACTTGATGCAAATAAACGAATTTTTGTTCTACGCCTCCGGGCTATATATCCGCGTTTAATTCTGGTCATTGAATAAATAAAATTTTGACAAATAACTAATTGATTTCGTTTCTTTCAGTTATTCTTTTACCCGTCCTGGTCTATTAATAACCAAACGGATTTTTCCAATGTATAAAATACAAATTCCAATGGCTTTGGCTACTATAACCTCCCCAACCACGATTTTTTTATTTTTTTGGTATTTTAAAAGAAATAGAAATTAAATAGATAAAGAAATAGTGGGTTTTCTCGTTTCTATGGTTACTTCTTAAACGGTGAGGTCTTCTCTATACACCGGAGCCTTTACTTCATTTATTACTTCATTTATTTAATATTTCATCAATGTTATTGGTAACTTGTATAGTTCACATCACACTCTTTGGCTCTACTCATGAATTATCCAGTAACAGGTCTTTCACAATAAGACCCGCCTATACAGTAACGGTATTGAATTATGAAATTTCGCTGGATAGCTGACCCTCGTAGTCCGTTCTTGACCGAGCGAGAACTTCATTTTTATGTTTTTTTTTTGAATTTCAATAAGATTTCCTCCGCTTAATGGATAACGATTTGCTACCAATGGAGAATTGTTTCTCATCTTAAATTCAGGTGATTGGATTTGCACCAGTGGAAACCATAAATTTTATACACAATAGAGGGGTCGAGTGGCTTATTTTTAGATAGTAAGTAGATAGTAAATGGAGTTCCTTCTTCCATTCGATCCCATTCACTGGACTAATCATTCATACTGGAAGCGGTTTCTTGCTTTTTTGTATCAGCTCATGATCTAAACGAGTCGCACATACACCCTAGTACATGTTCCTCGACGCTGAGGGCATCCCCCAAGAGCGGGGGATTTCGTGACATTTCGAATGGGCTGTCTTGTATTTCTAATAAGTTGTTTACTGGTTGGCATGTTGAATATATACATAATGGGCTGGTTTAGATTGATCCTAACCGGATGATTATGAATTTTTTTATTTAATAGTTAAACTCGGAGATAAAATATCACATCACGGATTTTCACAAAATCCATTTTTTTTCATTCAACTGCGACAAGATCAACAATTCCATAAGCTTGGGCTTCTGTTGCTGACATAAAAACGTCTCTTTCCATGTCTTCAGATACAACCCATAAGGGTTTGCCCGTCCTTTGTACATAAACCCTTGTGAGGGTTTCGCGTAGTTTAAGCAGTTCTTCCGCTTCCAGGATAAATTCTCCCGTCTGCGCCTCATAAAAAGAACTCGCGGGTTGATGGATCATTACCCTGATGATAGAAGGTTTCTCTATCTGATGTGATGAAAGGAACAGAAAAGGAAGATCAAGAATAATAGGAAAAAAAGATAGAATTGAACAACCGTACGGGCATCATCTTTTGTGCATTGCATACGGCTATACAATAAAATTGACCCTTACTTTCCAGATAAAAATAGAATCTATCAGCCCCAGGAGGGTAAATGGTCAAATTGCCACCCTTCCTTTTGGAGGAGTTCAAAAATACTATGATGGCTCCGTTGCTTTTCTATTTTAAAATGGATTTTTTTTTCTTTGATTCAGCAATCCCAAAGTTTCTTTTTGATCCAACCAAAAAGGGAAAAATTTGGTTTTTTTTGCACTCTTTTTTTTATAACTTAAAAATTGTTAAGAGACTTTCGGTGTGAAAACAACCAAGTTTGTAACGCTGAATTGGACTTCCGATAGATAAGAGAAAATCGGAAATATCTTTTATCTCATACTACTCTCTCGATACATAATCGAATCTTTTGAAAAAAACAATGCAAAAATTTTTCATATCGAATTCGAAGTGCCATGCTACTATTACTTAATATTCATATGGCGAAGGCATAGTTTTACTTTTTCGCTCAAATAAAAAACCCCATTGGCGCCAAGCGTGAGGGAATGCTAGACGTTTGGTAATTTCTCCTCCAACCAGGATAAAAGATCCCATTGACGCGGCTAATCCCATGCATATTGTATGGACCTCTGGTCGCACAAATTGCATAGTATCATAAATAGCGACTCCGGGTATTACCCATCCGCCAGGAGAGTTTATAAACAAATACAGATCTTTGGTATCATCCTCGATACTGAGATATACCATAAGACCGATAAGTTGATTCGAGATCTCGCTATCAACTTCTTGGCCTAAAAAAAGTAATCTTTCTCGATAAAGTCGGTTGAGTAGGGCAAAATTGTATCCCTTAGGAACCGTACATGCATCTTTTGGTGCATACGGTTCAAAAAAAAATAGCGAAAAAAAAAGAATCAATGTATAGATTAAGGGCTTTTTCTTCGATTTTTCAATAAAGACTTATTTTTTTTCTTCTTTATTATATAATAGAAAACTTATCGAATTCACTTTTCATTGATGTATTGTTTCATCGAGATTCAATCCAAATCACGATGGTATTTTCTTGTTCCTGAATGGGTCTCTTTCATCTTTTTAGGTTTATGCTCTACTCCGGGTAAAGATTCACCCCGTTTTGATTTGCACATATAGGACAAATCTTCTCACCACCATTTCTTTTTGGTATGACTTTCCAAATAACAAACAGGAATCATTTAGGATACACGTAGTAATCCTAGATATATTACCAATTGGGTTTTTTTTAAACGGAGCCTGGATACTTCATTTTTTTAGTCCAATCAAAGTCAACCATAAATTATTCGAATTGATAATAGTACTATGAATTCCTCCAAACAATGCATCTAATTGCACTTCACGCTCCAATTTATGGATGATTCCATTTCGACTTCTTGGGCGAAACAGAGGATATCTCGATCGGGGGAGAGAACGGGGAAATCCCATATGACCCAATATATCTCACAAGTCGCACTATACGTCAACCCAAGATGCATCTTCCTCTCCAGGACTTCGGAAAGGTACTTTTGGAACACCAATAGGCATAAATTGAAAGAAAAAAGAACTAAATCCTATATTTCACTTTGATGTGGAAACGTAATAATGTGGTTTTATTGTCTTTAGAATATTGTCTTTATCATATTTATTTTATCCATAGATTAGCAAAATTCAGAAATAAAAAAATAAAGGAAATTTTTTACGAGCAGGCCTTTCGAATGATAAACGCATTTACTCATAGAAAGTGGTATCAATCCACCATTGCGTATTGGTACTTATCGAGTATAGAATAAATCTGCTTCTCTTTGTTCTTACGAACAGAATTCTTCCATTATTTGGAACACAATAGAATATAGAATAAATAACCCTTGTTCGGAAATAATCCACTGAACAGGGGAAGTCCGCAGCATAGTCATAGTATATTCCAATGCAATAAAGTTAGGTAGTGTTTATTTTTCTTTGATAAAGGGGTATTTTCCATGGGTTTGCCTTGGTATCGTGTTCATACCGTTGTATTGAATGATCCCGGCCGATTGCTTTCCGTTCATATAATGCATACAGCTCTGGTTGCTGGTTGGGCGGGTTCGATGGCTCTCTATGAATTAGCAGTTTTTGATCCTTCTGACCCCGTTCTTGATCCAATGTGGAGACAAGGTATGTTCGTTATACCCTTCATGACTCGTTTAGGAATAACCAATTCGTGGGGGGGTTGGAGTATCACAGGAGGGACTGTAACGAATACAGGGGTTTGGAGTTACGAAGGTGTAGCTGGGGCACATATTTTATTTTCTGGCTTATGCTTTTTGGCAGCTATCTGGCATTGGGTCTATTGGGATCTAGAAATCTTTTCTGATGAACGTACAGGAAAACCTTCTTTGGATTTGCCCAAGATCTTTGGAATTCATTTATTTCTCTCCGGGGTGGCTTGCTTTGGTTTTGGTGCATTTCATGTAACAGGCCTGTATGGTCCTGGAATATGGGTGTCTGATCCTTACGGACTAACGGGAAAAGTACAACCTGTAAATCCGGCGTGGGGCGTGGAGGGTTTTGATCCTTTTGTTCCGGGAGGAATAGCTTCTCATCATATTGCAGCCGGTACGTTGGGCATATTAGCGGGTCTATTCCATCTTAGCGTTCGACCGCCACAACGTCTATACAAAGGATTACGTATGGGAAATATTGAAACCGTACTCTCCAGTAGTATCGCGGCTGTCTTTTTTGCAGCTTTTGTAGTTGCTGGAACTATGTGGTATGGTTCAGCAACTACCCCCATCGAATTATTTGGTCCCACTCGTTATCAATGGGATCAGGGTTACTTCCAGCAAGAGATATATCGAAGAGTTAGCGCCGGGCTAGCAGAAAATCAAAGTTTATCAGAAGCCTGGTCTAAAATTCCTGAAAAATTGGCTTTTTATGATTATATCGGCAATAATCCGGCAAAAGGAGGATTATTCAGGGCAGGCTCAATGGA